CTATACTTAGATTTATTAGATTTGTTGCTAAAATATCGGTATTAAATCCGAAACTTCCGGCGGATGGCCAATAGCCCAAGGAAACGAAAAAATCGGTTATATTTTTCATATACTCTCCTCTTTCTTATAGATAAGACTAACAAAGAACATAGTTCTTTTTGTATCACCTCACTCGCCTCGCCCTGATCGATTTCTTTTTATTAATTTATTTTTTTATGGGAATAGATTAAATAATCTAGTAATTTATAATTTATTTAAAATATGAAAATTTCTTATTCTTTTAAGTTCTCCATAATAAGATTAGGCCTCATACCAACACCAATTGCGAAATATTTCGTTTCTTTAAACGTTTCCTAGTAAAAATAAAAAGGTTTCCGTTGTACTAAGGGTGGAAATGGGAAGGAAGAAAGCGAACGGATCTGTGAATTCTTCATCCTCAAATCTAAAATATGCCCTTTCCGGGGTATTGTCTCATAAATAATTATAAAAGTGTTGATATAATTAGAAGAAGCAAACGGCAAGTCCGAGTTAATAAACCAAACTAAGAAAGAAACGTATAACGTACGTTTTCACATTTCTAATTTTAGGATTAAATTAAACAAAAGGATTTGCAAATAAAAGTGCTAATGCCACGACTAGTCCGTAAATTGTTAAAGCTTCCATAAAAGCTAGACTAAGCAATAAAGTACCTCTTATTTTACCTTCCGCTTCTGGTTGTCTCGCAATACCCTCGACAGCTTGGCCCGCAGCAGTACCTTGGCCTACTCCAGGCCCAATGGAAGCAAGCCCTACGGCCAATCCAGCGGCAATAACGGAAGCGGCAGAAATCAGTGGATTCATAGTAAGTTCCTCGTACAAAAAAAAATGGTTAATGATACAATATCAATATAGTTATAGTAATAATAAATACTATAGTATTATAGTATAGTAATACTATAAATATATAAATAGATATTAATAATATATTCGGAAAGAAATAGGAATAAATAAAATATAAAAATTTATAAATAAAATTCTATAATTTATATAATCCTTTTATCTGGTCCATAGGGATAATCCCTATATAACTAGTAACTAGTAAATATCTAATATAACATATACATTTGTTTCTTCCATAATGTAAACCGTTTGCATTTTTTTTTTTTTATTGAATTGGATTTTAGAATAATTTTTCGAAATATATGTAAGGGCTAGACACTACATATATCTAGTTTGACTAAACCCCCTAACCCATTTTTCTAATTCCGTAATATTGTCTATCTTCCCTCCTACGAGATTGGGTTGTTTATACATATGTATTTGGTATTTGGAACCATGCATGAATTTGATTAAATGAAAAAAGACTATTAAAAAAGCTAATCAATGATGACCCTCCATGGATTCACCTATATAAGCCGCGGCTAAAGTTGCAAAAATAAGAGCTTGAATACCGCTTGTAAATAAACCAAGAAACATAACGGGGATAGGAACTACTGAAGGTACTAAAGAAACAAGAACAACAACTACTAATTCATCAGCCAATATATTCCCGAAAAGTCGAAAACTAAGAGATAAAGGTTTTGTAAAATCTTCTAGGATGTTAATTGGTAAAAGTATTGGAGTTGGTTGGATGTATTTCCCAAAATACCCCAATCCTTTTTTGGTAAGACCCGCATAAAAATATGCCACTGACGTGGGTAAAGCTAAAGCAACAGTAGTATTTATATCATTTGTGGGCGCAGCTAACTCCCCATGAGGTAACTGTATAAGTTTCCAAGGTAAAAGAGCACCTGACCAGTTAGAAACAAAAATAAATAGGAACATAGTTCCAATAAAGGGAACCCAGGGGCCATATTCTTCTCCAATCTGAGTTTTACTCAAGTCTCGAATAAATTCAAGGACATATTCGAAGAAATTCTGACCGCCGGTCGGAATTGTTTGTGGATTCCGAACTGCTATGATGACTGAACCTAATAAGATAGCAATTACGACCCAAGAAGTGATAAGTACTTGGGCATGGATTTGTAAACCTCCTATTTGCCAATATAAATGTTGGCCTACTTCTACACCCGATATATCGTATAACCCATTGAGTGTTTTAATGGAACATGGTATAGCATTCATATTTTCCTCTGATATAAATCGAACTTAAAAATTGATTTTGATTGAACCATTTCATTTCTTTCTCAACTCACCAACATTAATCATTAATACAAATTGAATTTAGGATACTAAAAATCATATAACATAATCTAAATATCCCTATTTTTTATCTTTATCTCTTTTTCTTTAATCTCTTTTTGAAGTTCAAGAATATAGTAACCGATCCAATAAATCTATTGAGTTCCCAAACAATGAATTAATTTGATTATTCTTAATCATAATCAACGATTTCTTATATAGCTAGAATGACCCTCGCAAATTGCGAATACTAATTTATTAAGAATGAATCGAATTGAAGCTATAGCATCATCGTTGGCTGGAATTGAAATATCTGCGAGATCCGGGTCACAATTTGTATCAATTAAACAAATAGTAGGAATCCCTAAAATGACACATTCTCGAAGAGCCGTATATTCTTCTTGCTGATCAACGATGATTACAATATCGGGTAACCCCGTCATATATTTGATCCCACCCAGATATGTTTGCAAGGTAGATAATTTTCTCTTCAACATTGCTGCATCTCTTTTGGAAAGACAGTTGAGTTTCCCCATTTTTTGTTCTACTATTAAGTCCCTGAACTTATGAAGTCTCGTTTCCGTAGTGGACCAGTTCGTTAACATACCACCAAGCCACTTTTTATTAACATAATGACACCGAGCCCCTATTGCAGCTGATGCTACTAAATCCGCTACTTTATTTTTGGTACCAACGATTAAAAAGGTTTTTCCACTACTTGCTGCATTAAAAACTAAATCGCAGGCTTCTGATAAAAAACGAGCAGTTCTCGTAAGATTTATAATATGAATACCTTTACGTTTTGCAGAGATGTAAGGAGCCATTCTAGGATTCCATTTTCTAGTACCATGACCAAAATGCACTCCCGCTTTCATCATTTCGCCTAAATTGATGTTCCAATATCTTTTTGTCATTTTTTCCGCATTTCCCCACACTTCCTCTTTTTTTTTTTAACAAAGAGACAAGGTACTCTGAAATAAATAATTGTTCCGACGGAACCTTCTTTCTACCGTGGATTGACCTTTGATATATGGCCCAAACCATTAATTTATTTTAATTACTTATTATTATTTTTTTTTTACTAAATTAATATTCATAATCGTACCAACCCAACCAGAAAGTTAAAGTAAAAAGAATGAATCTCTTCTTAAAAATCATTAAATTGCGTAAATGGTTGTTGTGATGTCCCATGAAAATTGTTTGGAGCACAAGAACAAAAAAATTCTCTATGGTATAACAAAATATCTCTCATTTCCAACTTGAATAAATTTTTCCTTTTTATTTCCAAATAAATATTTTTGTCTTCCCTTGAATGGTGCACTAATTTTTTGAATCCAGTACCAACAGGAATAAGCCCCCCCAAAACAACGTTCTCTTTCAGTCCTTTCAACCAATCAATACGACCTCGTAAAGCGGCTTTTGCTAAAACTCGAGCGGTTTCTTGAAAACTCGCTTCGGATATGAAACTTTGAGTATTAAGGGATGCCCTCGTTATTCCCAATAAAATTGCCCGATAATTGATCGCTTCGTCTAAAGCACGTCCCGCTCGTTCCGCTCGCAACATTCCTATTAATTCTCCGGGTGAAAAAACATTAGACATTCCATCTTCTGAAACCAACACTTTTGATGTTATTTGACGTACAATGATCTCTATATGCCTGTTATGTATCTGTACCCCCTGAGATCGATAAACCTTTTGAATTTTATTAACCAAAGAGATACGACTCTGGGCTATGGTTAGCTCAGCTCCAACCAAGAATCCCCAGGGGATTCCAAGAATTCTTGGTATACGTTCGTTCCAACTTTCAACTCTCTTTTCGAGGTTCATCGATATTGAATCAATTGAACGCACTTCTAAGACCTGTTCCACTTTTGGAAGACCCTGCGTTATGTCACCAGATCTTGATTTTTCGTATATAAATGTAACTAGTGTCTTTCCTTCATAAAGGATTTCTCCATAATGACCATGAACTGTTGTTCCTGGGGTAGCCAAATAGGGCTTAGCCGATCTTATAACTAAAGCATCAACATGAACAATTAAAATTTGACCAGATTTTTTTATGTGTGGTCCGTATTTGAATAGACATGCATTTTCACAAATAAATTGTCCAAGGCAATTTATTATGGAGGTCTCTTCACCAGAATCATGATGGAGAAAACACCAATTTAAATGGAATGGATTCAAAATTATATTACTGTATGGATCGAGATTAGAAATTTTCCTATTTTCATCCATTAAACAATATTTAAGTACTTGAAAAGTCTGTTTAAAATTGTCAAGTAGCAAATATTTCTTTAACGATATATGATTATGAGTTAATAAATGGTAAGATGAATAAAAATTAGCTATTTTAGGTACTATAGTACCTAAGGGACCTAACAAATACCTAATTGAGATTAGGGGATCCAATTCTTTTATCGCATTGTTATATTTCGAACCGTTGAATGGACTAATTCGAAAACAGTTGGATGATGACAAAATTATCAAAGATTGGCATTCCTTATTTCGATTCAAGAACGTACCAATAATTCCTTGCTGTTGGGTAACTAATTGAAACTTCGCCTTGGAATGAAAGGGATTGATATTGGCGCGATCTAATCTCTTATTGGGAATCAATCTCAAATCTGTTATATTATATCTATATCTTTTTCCACTATATGAAAGAGTGGACTTGACTTTGATTAACTCAATTCTTATGAAATCGCGAATTAGATCATTTGCCCTTACCTCAACAAACGACGCATAAACCTCTTCTTTGGAACCGTTTTGTTTTTGGTCCCAATTTAATACTAAGCAAGTCCGAACTAATTGAATACTTGTGTTATAAATTTCTTGAATTGACTTGCCATATTCCGAAAGAATATAATTGACAACTTGAAGTTGGACATCATCCTTTTCCTGCAAGAGATCCTGAGGAAAAAGTGTTGCTAAATTTATCCCGTCGGCTATTTCATATGTGACTACGGGCCGAACCGAAACAAAATATTTTTTCTTGGTAGGTGTGATCCGCTGGACATAGATCCAATCTTTCAATTTTTTTGATTCCTTAGAATTTTTTTTTTTTCCCGTTACGGGCGGTATCAAAATGCCGCAGTGCCTGGATATCTTATCTGTCTCTCCAGGAAAATGAATATCTCCATAAAAGATTCTCAGTTCAATACTTTTTTTTTTTCTCTCCACTCGAACTAATCCGCCTACTCGACTTCTTTTATTTAAAGCAAGTTGTGTATCTACTCTAATGATACTATTGTTCCGGACCATAATGGACGAGGATCCAGGTAAAATATGCATTTCTTCGGGAATGAAAAAAAACCGATCTACTTTCATTTGGTATTTAAGACTCAATTCTTTTGTTCCTCGATACTCAATCAAATCCTCTTTTTTGACGATTGAATCTACCTCCACGGCCCCATATTTAGTAATTCCTGAACTGCTTCTTCTATATCGTGGATCATCAAAATAAGCAAAAATACTATTTCTACGTAAAATACCATTTATGGGTATTTCGATCGAAATACCAAAACAGGATATTAGTTCTTTTTGACGTTCTTGATCATATTTTAATGGTATGATGAATCTATTTCTTCGTCTTTTTGCTAATAAATATGAATTCTCTTGAAGAATAGACGGATATATGAAATTCCACTTACCATTGGATAAAATTCGATCAGATATTGAATAATCAATGATTTCCATATCTTTTTTACTATAAGTATCCAACAATTTATGTCTTACTCGATCATTAGTCATTGAGAGGTCAGAGATATATTTGTCTTCGGCAGAAAAAGAATGAGCATTCATTTGATCTTGATCCTTGTGGATCGAAAAAGATACTATACTGGATTTGCGTGGGCCTCCTGCTAATATCCATAAATGACTTGTTTTTGGTAATAGATGAACATTACCATATGTATATTCGGGTGCATGGTAGACATCAGTACTCCAGTGCATTTCTCCCTCTGATTCAGAGTAAATATGTTTTCGGACCCTCTCTTTAAAATGAAAAGTGGACGTTCCCGCACGAATCTCAGCGATCACTTGTTCTGATTCTACATATTGATTATTTTGAACTAAAATCAAACTCTTTGGCGGAATATTCACATTATGGATAACACCCCGACTCTCAATAATTACATATAGATCTATAGAACATAAAAAAGCAGGATGCCCATGACGGGTACGTGTGGGATGAACAAAATCCTCATTAAATTTGATTTTTCCGTTAGAAGGAGCTCGTACATGTTCGGCAGTACCACCTGTGAATACTCCACCGGTATGAAAAGTTCTTAATGTTAGTTGAGTCCCCGGTTCCCCAATTGATTGACCCGCAATAATACCTACAGCTTCTCCCAATTCGGCTAGGTCACCATGAGTAGTACTCCGACCATAACATAATTGGCAGATCCAAGATGTGCTTCTGCAAGTAAAGGGGGTTCGAATATATATTGATCGTGCTCGAAAGGTTATGAATCGATTGATAAGCCCAATTCCAATATCTTGATTCCTAGCGGCAATGCATCGTAGACCTATATATATATCGTCTGCTAATACACGACCAATTAGTGTTTGGACAAAAACTCTTTCTGTCATCTCATTTCGAGGACTCACGGAAATACCTTGGATAGTACCACAATCTATTCTACGTACAATAATGTGTTGAACCACTTCAACAAGTCTACGCGTGAGATATCCAGCATCTGATGTACGTACAGCAGTATCCACGACTCCCTTGCGGGCTCCGTAGCAGGAAATTATATATTCTGTCAAAGAGAGTCCTTCACGCAAATTGCTTTGAATAGGTAAATCAATCATTTGTCCTTGGGGATCTGACATTAATCCTCTCATACCTACTAATTGGTGTACTTGAGATGCATTTCCTCTAGCTCCCGAAAAGGACATTAGATGGACTGGATTAGAAGAATCAGTCATCCGAAAATTAGGATTCATTTCTTGTCTCAAATATTCGCTTGTAGCATACCAAATCTCAATAGATTGACGTAATTTTTCTACTGCATGAACATTCCCATAATGATGATGTTTCTCCAAAATAAAACTTTGTTGTTCAGCGTCTCGGACTAACCATCCCTTAGATGGTATTGTTAAAAGATCATCTATTCCTAATGAAATAGATGTAGCAGTGGCTTGCTGGAAACCCAAAGTCTTCATTTGATCCAGGATATGTGATGTATATGCCATTCCGAAATGATCTATTAATCTGCTAATAAGTCGTTTCATAGCAGTTCCATCTATCACTTTATTGTGAAAGACCAGATCGACCCGTTCTGCCATAAGTACCCCCATATTCCGCTGAGTAAGATTCAACAATGGACCTGAGTCAG